TTCGGAGAATCCACTTCAACTATTCTTATCAAATAAGAACTCAAATACTTCAGAGTTGAAGAGAAGTATCAAAAAACATGTCTTATTTTTTCAATAATACATATTTGTAGCAATGAAATACTATTGTTCCTTCCCAATATGATATATCAGAAATTACAAATATCTAGGATCTGTTTTCTCTATACTCTATAAAATAAAGCTATAACTATAAAGGACCCGAAATACCTTGCTTACGTATCATTGGGAAGTGCATTAACATAAATACGGCAGTAAGAAGAGGCAATACAAAAGTGTGTAAACTATAAAAACGAGTCAAGGTAGATTGACCCACACTAGCACTTCCGCGTAATAACTCTACCAAAGGAGATCCTATTATAGGAATAGCGTCAGGCACGCCTGTCACAATTTTTACTGCCCAATAACCAATTTGGTCCCGAGGTAAAGAATAACCAGTTACACCAAAAGATGCAGTCAATACAGCCAGAACCACACCTGTAACCCAAGTTAATTCGCGAGGTTTTTTAAACCCACCTGTAAGATACACACGAAATACGTGCAGAATCATCATTAGAACCATCATACTTGCTGACCATCGATGAACTGATCGAATTAACCAACCAAAGTTGGCTTCAGTCATTATGTATTGAACAGAGGAAAAAGCCTCCGTAACAGTTGGACGATAGTAAAAAGTCATAGCAAAACCCGTAGCTACTTGTACTAAAAAACAAGTAAGCGTGATTCCTCCTAGACAATAAAATATGTTGACATGAGGAGGAACATATTTACTAGTTATATCATCTGCAATCGCTTGAATCTCGAGACGTTCCTCGAACCAATCATATACTTTATTGAGATAGGGAATCCGAGAGGACCCCCCCCCGAGAACCGTATATGAGAATTTCATCTCGTACGGCTCAAACAGAAACACACAAATACCGATTTCGACAGATATGCAATAGAAAGTTAAAAACTTCTTAGCTGCTCGATTCAATTTGTTCCAAAGATAGGAAGTAAAAAAAAAATCCGAAATCTCTTCTTTGTAATGCTAATGCCAAAAATTTCAAGTTAGCTCGTCCACCTTTCTTTATATTGATCGTTACAGGCCTCTTGAATCTTCTCTTTCCTATTTTTGTTTGTTTTTGTTATTTAATTTGTTGTTTTTTGTGCGTAATGCGGGTCTTTTGTTTTTACTGTTGATAGGAATTCCCTTGTTAAGACCCTATAAATCAATTAAAACCTCAGATTCATACAAGAACCACGATGATTTAATCCCAAGCTAAATAAAAGGGGTTCTTTGAGTAACATTTGATCATCACTTATTCAATTTCAATGAGTGGATGTAATGACTCAACAAAATCTAGAGAAAGAAGTTGTTCTTCAGATAAAATGAATTTAATAAGTCTAAAGAAAAAAAAAAGATTTCGTTTAGGAAATACCCATCTGAATTTTTTTTTTAGTCCGGTTGCGAGGTCTAAATAATAGGTATGAATCATAGTTCAAATATTTCTTTTCTTAAATTTTTCTATAATATTCCGTGTTCCAGATATTAGAATAAATATCCGACGGGGTAGAATCATCTTAATAGAGATGACAGGGCCGTTCTCTGTATTATCAATAGCATAATCAAGTCACACGCTCATTCCGGAAATACCGAAAAAAGAAATACCACAATCGAACTACCAAAAAGGTCTATAAATCCAAGTTTTAAATCATTTTTTTGATTGAAAAACTAGAGCTTCATAGTTTTCTTATGAACCTAACTCATTGAAATTCCATCCAGTAAAACGGAAGAATTATAAATTTCCAAAATAATAGATAGGAATATTGCAAATAGAGCCATTGCAACTCCCATAAGTGGTGTAGTCCCCCAGCCCGGAGCTACTTTACCATATTCCGAATTCAACGGTTTCAATAAACTCCCTACGGTAGTTTGTCTTGGCCTAGATCTAGAACTACCCTCAACGGTTTGTGTAGCCATAAATCCTATTTAATCATTGGTTGAGATCGGTTGACTTTGTATACTATTCCGTTGTAATTGTAAATAAATAAACGATCTTATCGTAGATCCATTGTGATCTTGAAATTTTCTAAAAATGGAAACAGCAACACTAGTCGCCATCTTCATATCAGGTTTACTTGTAAGCTTTACGGGGTACGCCTTATATACCGCTTTTGGGCAACCCTCTCAACAACTAAGAGATCCATTCGAGGAACACGGGGACTAGATTCGTTGAAGTAATGAGCCTCCCGATATGGGGGCCCATTACTTCAGTTGATATAATGAAAAATTATTTCATTATTTTTTAGTCGGAACCTTAGGTGGTTCTCGAAAAAAGATAGCGAAAAAAATTATCCCTAAAGTCGAGACTAAAAGGAATGTATAAACCAATGCTTCCATAGATTCGATCGTGGTTTACAATTATAGCTTTCACATCTATTCGTTTGAGTGGGATCATTTACCATATCATAAAAAAAGAGGGGAAAGAATCAACGAAAAGAAGTTGATTCAAGTCTTTTTTTCTCGGGTACCCGAGAAAAAAATAGAGATAGAGGATAAAGATGCCAGAGCAGTCTTGTATCAAACTACTTGTCTCTTTGTAGTTGGATCTCCAAGTTTTTGGAATGCTCCAAATTCCACTTGAGCATCCAAATCCGGATCAATACCAGCAAAAACATCTCTAAACAAGGTTCTAGCGCCATGCCAAATATGTCCAAAAAAGAAAAGCAAAGCAAACGAAGCATGCCCAAAAGTGAACCAACCCCTTGGACTACTACGAAAAACACCATCGGATTTCAAAGTAGCCCGGTCTAATTCAAAAATTTCGCCTAATTGTGCGCGCCTAGCATATTTTTTCACAGTAGCAGGATCGCTATAATTGACTCCATTGAGTTCGCCACCATAGAACTCAACAGTTACACCTACTTGTTCAACACTATACTTCGATTCTGCCCTTCGAAAAGGAACATCTGCCCGAACAATTCCATCTCCATCTACTAAAACTACCGGGAATGTTTCAAAAAAAGTAGGCATACGACGTACAAAAAGCTCGCGCCCTTCTTTATCTCTAAAGACGGGATGTCCTAACCATCCAACAGCTATTCCATCCCCGCTATCCATTGAGCCCGCTCTGAATAATCCCCCTTTTGCCGGATTATTACCAATGTAATCATAAAAAGCTAATTTTTCAGGAATTTTAGACCAAGCTTCCGATAAACTTAGATTTTCAGCTAGTCCGGCACTAACTCTTCGATATATCTCTTGCTGGAAGTATCCCTGATCCCACTGATAACGAGTGGGACCAAATAACTCGATTGGGGTTGTTGCTGAACCATACCACATAGTTCCAGCAACAACAAAAGCTGCAAAAAAAACAGCAGCGATACTACTAGAAAGTACAGTTTCAATATTGCCCATACGTAATCCTTTGTAGAGACGTTGAGGCGGACGGACACTAAGATGGAATAGGCCTGCTAATATGCCCAGTGTACCTGCTGCAATATGATGAGAGGCGATTCCGCCGGGAACAAAAGGATCAAAACCTTCCGCGCCCCACGCTGGACTTACAGATTGTACTTTTCCGGTTAGTCCATAAGGATCAGACACCCATATTCCAGGACCATATAAGCCTGTTACATGAAATGCGCCAAAGCCAAAACAAGCCACTCCTGAGAGAAATAAATGAATTCCAAAGATTTTGGGCAAATCCAAAGAAGGTTTTCCTGTACGTTCATCACAGAATATTTCTAAGTCCCAATACACCCAATGCCAGATGGCCGCCAAAAAGCACAAGCCAGAAAACACAATATGTGCTCCTGCCACGCCTTCATAGCTCCAAATACCCGAATTCGTTACAGTTCCTCCTGAAATACTCCAACCACCCCATGAATTGGTTATTCCTAAACGAGTCATGAAGGGTATAACGAACATACCTTGTCTCCACATTGGATCAAGAACGGGGTCAGAGGGATCAAAAACCGCCAATTCGTATAGAGCCATCGAACCAGCCCAACCAGAAACTAGAGCCGTATGCATTATATGGACAGAAAGCAATCGGCCGGGATCATTCAATACGACAGTATGAACACGATACCAAGGCAAACCCATAGAAATACCCCTTTCTCAAAGAAAAATAGACACTATGTAACTTTATCGCATTGCGTATAGACTTATACTATTTACCTAACCTTTTCAGCAAATTCTGTATGAGAAAAGGTTACTTTTTCTTGTATTCCGTTGCAAATAACGGCTGAATTCTGTTCGTAAGAACAAAGAGAAGCAGATCTATTCTATACCCGATAAGTACCAATACGCAATGGGAGCATTAGTCCCGTTTTGGGGGAATGAATGTATGGATACTTTTTTATTATTCGAACGATCTATCTCTTCATTAAGATTCTTATTTATGAATTCTGTCTTTCTCTAAAAACCTTCGAATTTGTGTATTGTATAAACTAAAAGTAGAATAAATAGAAAAAAAAAATGATGAAGACAAAAAACTCATTCTTACGTTTCCATATTAAAGTGAAGTATAGTACTTAAATTTTTTAGTTAATTTAATGCCCATTGGTGTTCCAAAAGTACCTTTTCGGAGTCCTGGAGAGGAAGATGCAGTTTGGGTTGACGTATAGTGCGACTTGTCAGACATATTGGGTCATATGGGATTCCCCCATTTTTTCCCCCGATCGAGATATCCTCTGTTTCGCCCAAGAAATATTGTATTGATTGGAGAATCAATCATGCGGAGCGTGAAGTTAAATTAGATTGATTTAGATTGAGGAGCAATATTCTTAATTAGAAGAATTTATGGTTAACTTGGACTAAAAAAATTAAGTATCCAGGCTCCGCTTATAAAATACCAAATTGGTAATAGTAATATATGTAGAATTACCACTTGTAGCTATGCATAGAAGATTCTTATATTTTATTTATTTAATTAGAGAAGCACTCTTAAACTGCCATGCCAACCATTATAATAAATACATCGAATAGTTTTTGAGAGGTATGAAACGAATTGAAAAAAAGTAGTAGCAAAAAGAAGTGGTACTGAGATCATTTGTCCTATATGTACAACTAGAATTCGGATAGATCTTTCCCCGGAGTAGAACATGAACCTAAAAGAATTCAAAGGGCCCATTCAGGAACAAGAAAATGACATCGTGATTTAAATCTCGACGAAACAATACATCAATGAATTAAATAAGTTCAGTAAATTCTTTTTTTTAGGGAAGGGGTCAAAACTCTTTTTTTTTAATGGAAGAAAAAAAACCTTCATTAGAAAAGAAGAAATCTCTTAAAAAAAAAAAGAGATAGGATTGGAATCGACACATTGATTCTTTATTTTCGCAATTTTTTTGAACCGTATGCATCCAAAGATGCACGTACGGTTCAAAAGGGATATAATTTTGTCCTAATCAACCGACTTTATCGAGAAAGATTACTTTTTTTAGGCCAAGAAGTTGATAGCGAGATCTCAAATCAACTTGTTGGTCTCATGGTATATCTCAGTATAGAAGATGATACTAAGGATCTTTATTTGTTTATAAACTCCCCTGGCGGATGGGTAATACCAGGAATCGCTATTTATGATACTATGCAATTTGTTTCGCCCGATGTACATACAATATGCATGGGATTAGCCGCTTCAATGGGATCCTTCATTCTGGTCGGAGGAGAAATTACCAAACGTCTAGCATTCCCCCATGCTTGGCGCCAATGAGTTTTTATTTGAAAAAAAAGAAGAAGAAGACTATGCCTTCGCCATATTGAATATGAATAATAGGTAATAATAGCATGGCACTTTGAGTTCGATATGAACAAACTATTATTGTTTTTCCTAACACGATATTTTCTATCGAGATAGTAGTATGAAAAAAGGTTATTTCCGACTTGATCTTCTATGTCGGGAGTACATTTCAGCGTCACAAACCGTTTTCTTCCGCACCAGAAGCCTTTTTCTGATATTTCTCTTACGAAGAAAAGAGTACGAAAAAAAAAAAAATAATTTTTTCTTATTTGATCGTATCAAAAAGAAACTTTGGGATTGCTAAATCACAGACGAGATAAATATAGAAAGCAACAGAACCATCATAGTATTTTTTTTTTTACATTACAATATGAATAAAAGGAAGGGTGGTAAATGGATCATTCAACAATCTAGATCGGATGGATTCTTTTTTTTTCTTCGATAGAATAGAAGGGGGAAAAAGGAAGTTCCATTGCAGAGCCGTATGCAATGCACAAAAGGTGCCTGTACGGTCCGTCGTTCAATTCTATTTTTTTTTTTTTAGTCCTTACTTTAATCCAATTCTTCAAGATAGAAGAACCATTCATGCATGATGTTAGATCAATATTATATTATCAGGGTTATGATTCACCAACCTGCTAGTTCTTTTTATGAGGCACAAGCAGGGGAATTTATCTTGGAAGCGGAAGAACTACTCAAACTTCGCGAAACCCTCACAAAAGTTTATGTACAAAGAACAGGTAACCCTTTATGGGTTATATCCGAAGACATGGAGAGAGATGTTTTTATGTCAGCAACAGAAGCCCAAGCTCATGGCATTGTTGATCTTGTAGCGGTCGAAAATGAAACTACTGGGGATTTCGCTTAAATATACGATTCCCTCCATAATTCTATTATTCCGTGATTTGATATTGAATGTAAATAATTCATAATCATCAATAAATCAGGTTAAGATCGATCTAAACCAACCTATTTTATTATATATATGTATGATATGCCGACAATTAAACAACTTATTAGAAACACAAGACAGCCAATACGAAATATCACGAAATCCCCCGCACTTAGGGGGTGCCCTCAACGACGAGGGACATGTACTCGGGTGTATGTGCGACTCGTTTAGATCATGAGTTAAAACAAAATAAAATAAATGCAGCAATTTTTTAAGTACCAATCACCAGTACCAAGGAATAAAGATAGATAGGATGGAAAAACGTTATTTACTATCTATAAAGATCCATCATCTACCTATATTTTTGCGTATAAAATTTATGGTTTCCATTGGTGCAAATCCAATCATCTCAGTTTGAGATGAGAAGTAATTCCCCATTGGTAGCAAATAGTTATCTATTAAGCGGAGGAAATAGTACTATAAGAAGCAAAAAGGTTATGTTCCTATTCTTGAAAGAACGGACTAACAAGGTCAGCTACCTAGTCAACTTTCATAATTAAATGCCGTCACTGTATAGATAACCTTTTGTGAAAAGAACTATTACTGATTGGTAGAGCTAAACTAAGGAGTGTGAACTATACAAGTTCACAATAACATTTGGTTAAATGAAAAAAAGGCTCCGGTGTATAGAGAGGACCTCACCGTTTACGAAGTAACCATAGAAACGATGGAACCCACTATTTTTTCTTTTTTTTCGCTAGAATTTATTCTTTCCGAGTAAAAAAAAATACCCGGAAAGAATAAAAAATCGTGGTTGGGAAGGTCATAGTAGCAAAAGCCATTGGAATTTAGATTTTATATATT